AAAGTTCCAAAAGATGTTAATCGTAAATAAAAGGATTGTTTACGAATAAAAACAAATAAAAATTCGCATTCAAACACATAAAAATTGTATAGGAACCGAAATAGTCTTTTATTTTCTTTTGAAAAAACGAAAATGGATTTCTTCTGAGTAATGAGAAGACTATTCCAATTATGATATTCGTGAAGAAAGAATCGCAATAAATGCAAAAAGGGAACATCTTGAATCCAGCATTGAAGAATTTGAACCAAGATTTCCATATGGATGGGATGAGGTATTAGTATATCTGAGACATAATTTAAATGCGATAATTTGTCCTCTAAAAAGGGAAAAATTGAATGAATTGATCGTAAATTATGATATTTTGGTATTTCTTTTTCTTTGAAATAAGATACTAATCGCAGCGAGAATGGAATTTCAACAATAATTGAAAAACTTTCTGATATCATTTGAGAATAAAAACGAGAATAAAAAAAATTGTTGTGGGTGTGCCCAACAAATCGATTTTGGTTAGAATCATTAACCAAAGAAATCAAAGATTTCTGTTGATAGATTCGAGTAATTAAACGTTTTACAAGTGCTAAACTATATTTATTGCCATAACCAAAAACTTCCGCGGATTCGTAAAAAATTGAACCATTTAAACCATAATCATGAGCAAGTGCATAAATATACTCCTGAAAGAGTAGCGGATATAGGAAGTGTTGTTGCCGAGATCTATCCTTTTCTAAATATCCTTGTAATTCTTCCATTGACTTACATTTCTACTTGAACCAGAAACAATAGGCATTTCTTGAATTATCAAATTATACATAGTGCAATATGGTCAGAACAGGGTATGTATTATGTATGGAAAAAAATATATACCCCGGAAACAGGGAGTCCAATCAACAGATCTTTTTCCTCTCCCCTTCTATCCAATGGGTTTATCTTCGTTATAATTACCAGAGGGTCAAAAATCTTTTATTTTTACAACCCGATCGCTCTTTTGACTTTGGAACAAATTCTTTTTGTCAGTATACTGTTTCTTCTACACATTCGTTTCCAATCCATAATAGAGAAATAGTTAGGATTTATTAAAAAAGAAAAAAAAAAAAGAATCAAAGGTCCATTCACAGGAGAACCCTTCCCCGCATCAGGCACTAATTTATTTTTAACATCTAATTAGATCGGGTAATTATTCAAATTAAGAATAGAAGCTCGTTACTTTTTTTTTTATCAGAATTGGAGCCGTAGGGCTCTATCCATTTATTCACTAGACCAACTGTAAATGTGAATTTCTTTTGCCCTCCTCCAAAAATCAAAACAAAATTTTGGAATGATCCGGTAAGGATCAACTCAAAATTCCACTCAAAAAAATAAGAATATAATAAGAAATTCCATTTTTTCTTATTATTACGACATGCTGTTTTTTCCATCCATTACCTTTCAGGATCAGTCGTGGTCTTATAGACTCTACCAAGAGTCTGGACGAATTCCTTGCTTCATCCAAATGTGTAAAAGATCATAGTCGCACTTAAAAGCCGAGTACTCTACCGTTGAGTTAGCAACCCAGATAAAATAAATATAATATGTAGATGCGATCGAAATAAAAAAAATCAATTGAATTGCACTGTACAACTACGTCAAAACATTGAACTAATAAGAAATGAAATATAAAGGAAAGATTTTATGATCAATTATAAACATCAAAATAGCAAAATGAGCGGATCGAATTTAAAACAACAGATTCCCAATAGAAATGTCAAAATTTACATTTACGGACCGCCCCCTTTTCTCAAAATTTTTGATTTTCGTTAAGAAAATACATCTTGTATAACAGTAAATCCGGCAAACCCATTATTTGACTGAAGTAAAGAAAAAACCAATAGGGGTCGGAGTCGGAATAAACAGATCTATTTATCTACGATCTAATTATATTTGTTCGATACACCATTGTCAATATGAATGGAATGTTGAGAAAACAAATTCAATTAATTCAATTAAATTAATAAGTAAATCAAATAAGTATTTGTGTTGGATTGGCACAACAAGAAATAAAGTAAATTAAGTATAAATAGAACAAGAAAAGAGCAAATTGTGGGTAAATAATTACCAAAAATAGATACTAGTTACCCTTCCTTTTTTATTTAGAAATTTTGTTTTTTTTTCTTTACGATTTCTTTAAATAATTCTGCTTTCCTTAAAATATCATGAACAGTTCCTGTAGGTTGAGCACCTTTTTCAAGGAAATAACGAATAGCAGGAACGTTTAAATAAGTTTGATTCTGTATCGGATCGTAAAAACCCACTTTTTGAAGATCTCTCCCTTCTCGTCGGGATCGAACATCAATTGCAACGATTCGATAGATCGCTCATTGGGATAGATGTAGATAAATAATACCCCCCCCTAGAAACGTATAGGAGGTTTTCTCCTCATACGGCTCGAGAAAAATGATTCTAATATTTCTGTATATTCTGTATATAATGGCAAATAGATCCATAAAATCATGAATTAGACTATGATTTGAGTTGTTTTTTGTTCTTACTTACAGAAAAAAGAAATATCATTCGTACTCATAACTCAAGTTGGGTAATTTTGAAAAAGTTCGAAGGTAAATCCTTAGGCATTTCTTGAGTCGTCTCTAACCTCTCTTGTTTGTCTCGTCTCTATTTTTACTCCTCATTATAATAAAATAATAAAATTATTGAGACAATTGAAAATAGTGTTTCCTTGTTCCGGAATCCTTTCTCTTTGCTTTGTAAAATCATTGGGTTTAGACATTACTTCGGTGATCTTTACTCCTTTTTTTTCAAAATGGCAGCAACATACCTTTTGTTTTTTGTTATTTCTTTCTGTGGAAAGATAATACGAACGATTGATTCCCTTGTAATATAATACACTTTACATTTTAATCGAAAAGTTTTACTTTACCAATTCCAACAAGTTGACTTTTTTTATTTCATTTCAAACTTGTTCAAATTTTAACCCTTCGATTTCAATTTCGATATTGAGGATATACTTACAAAGTTGGTCTAACTTATTAATTGTTACTAACCCTAGATTCTTCCCCCGATAAATTAATCAATACTTTTTGCTCGAGCTCCATCATGTACTATTCCTTTCCTATTTACGAACCCAACACAAATTAGGTTCCGAGCAGGAACAGAACAAACTATGTCGATTCAAGAGCATCTTCATTCCTATAGAAAATGGTGGGTATAAGAATCCACAACGAATCATGTCCTTCAAGTCGCACGTTGCTTTCTACCACATCGTTTCAAACGAAGTTTTACCATAACAACATTCCTCTAATTAAAAATTGAATTTTGAACCGGTATGGAATTGATTCAATATGGAATCATGAATAGTCATTGGTTCAACGGTATATAATACTTTCTATGTATCTATGGATAGATAAATGGATAGATAAATAGTTATCCGGAAAAGTCTTAGAAAGGTTTTATTAAAGTTATTTCACCCCATATTCTATCCTATGAATGAAACAGCTTTCTAAAAAAGAGGAATATACTTAAGTCTTATTTATATCTTCAACAGATCGTTCGGAATGGTGAATCATGAAAAAAAAGATCCTATTTTTCTCGAACAAATAAATTCGAAACCTCAAAAGAATGGCCCTTAATGGATTTCCAATTCCGGACCAAAATCAGTTATTAACCAAATATAAGCTAGTCCGATGACTCGAAAAGGTCGTAAGTTTCTCTATAATATAGATTTTTCACAATAGATTTTTCAGACTTCTTCAAGTACCAAGGTTCATAAAAATGAAGTCAAAATAAAAATCGTTTTTTGTTTTCATGAGTATGGAATAGAAAAGGTCTCGTGTAAGGTAAGATAAGATTAAAGTCGTTATTCTTTCTTTCATCTGAAAGAGAAAATCAGAATCAAGAATAACTCTAATCTTTTCGTATCCATCATATACAACGAACAGTTATTACCGGGGGTAATCATGGATATTTAAAGAATCACAGACCCTTTTGACTTAACCAAAGAGCCGCTATTACTGAAATAGAACAATACGATAACAATACATAATATATATTATAGGACTTGTTCATTTTATATTATACAGATTATACAGACGGATTTTTTTTACTTCTGGTTCAATAATCTTTCCACCAATTCCAATAAAGTCAAGCAAATGGAATATATAAATTTCCATCCATTTAATCGTTACATTACATTGATTTCCAATTATTCATTTGAATAAGATAAAATACAAAAAAAACGGCATCTGGATCAACTCGTTTTTCCTATTTTTTCCCAGCTTTAGAAGTTTTAAGACGAACGATGAAAGAAATGAAATTCATACCAAAAACTACGTAATCTTTAGTCTCCACATAAAGTGGGGAATTGGGGTACACCGTTTATTTTCTTTAGGCTTTCCTTGGGGAATGGAATAGAAAAAAGGCCTTTTTTTTATTTCGATTCAGAATGCATCATGCGAGAATTCACATTTCATCGATATGGAACACAAAGTTTCCCTAAGTAACTTACTTCAATATGAATATGAGTAGTAGTACAAGTATACTCTGAATGGGAATGATACACCCCAAATTCTTTTTTGAATTAAGAATTCAAAGAAATATCTTTATTTCTACCCGTACACTCGATCACGTTTGTGAGAAACCAAACGAAAGAAAAGATATAATTCTTAGAATTATTCATATTTCTAGAATTCAGAACAAAAGGCGAGATCACATTATATCCAAATATCCAAAATGAAACAGAAAATTGTTAAAGAGAAGAATCTTTCGTTTCTGATGGAGACGATCTGGGACGGAAGGATTCGAACCTCCGAATAACGGGACCAAAACCCGTTGCCTTACCGCTTGGCCACGCCCCATTTAGATTTAGAATTTATATTCGACACTAATAAAGACTAATATTGGTATTGGTCATTCGTCAATCCCAACCAAAATACATATGAAATACATTGCTGCTAGGATTCAGCACATGGAAATATAGAATAAAAAAAATTATTGATCATTACATAAAATTCAATTAAGATATTGTATGAAACTCAAATTCCTTGTATTCTCATTTGAGAATGAAAGGAAAGATTTTTGATTTGGGAGAGTTCGAAGAAAAAGAAGGGTTTTTTGACCCGCCTTCTCGTTTTTCCCTAAGAAAAAGAACTCAACCAAAATCAAATTTTCTAATCTACAAGAATGAAATGTTTCTTATGCTTAATATCTTTAATTTAATCTGTATCTGTCTTAATTCTACCCTCTATTCGAGTAGTTTTTTCTTCGGCAAATTGCCCGAGGCTTATGCCTTTTTCAATCCAATCGTAGATGTTATGCCTGTCATACCTGTACTATTTTTTCTCTTAGCCTTTGTTTGGCAAGCTGCCGTAAGTTTTCGATAAAATTTTGAATGCTCCGCTCATGATTTATCCGAAAAAAAAATTAGAAAAATTGATAAGATCAGATAAGTTTTACATTATGAACCCTCGATTCAAAAATCGAAATTCTTTTATATTGAATAACCGCAGTGACAAATTTTGATCAACTTATTTCCTCGTTCTGACCTTCCAGTAAACAAGGACTTTCTAAGGACCCCACAATACCAAATAATGGATATGGCCAAAAATTTTTGGTAATGAAGGAATCCGAATCTTTCTTTTCTTATTACAAATAAATTCGTGAAAATTACTTTTTTTTCAAGAAAAGACTTCATTTGGGGGGTGTTATGTCAAAATAGTGTATATGATAAAAAATAGGCAATCTATTTCCTTTTTCCAAAAAAATAATCTTGGAGATTGTGTAATGCTTACTCTCAAACTCTTCGTTTACACAGTAGTGATATTTTTTGTTTCTCTCTTCATCTTTGGATTCTTATCTAACGATCCGGGCCGTAATCCCGGACGCGAGGAATAAAAAAAAAGGATTTTGAGTTTTTCTTTACTTTTTTATGTATTCCATACATTTACCTATTATGAAAAATCGGGGATTGAAATTGGAAAAATTTTGAAAGTCTGAAGTAATCAGAGGGGGCGGAGAGAGAGGGATTCGAACCCTCGGTACAAATAACTCGTACAACGGATTAGCAATCCGCCGCTTTAGTCCACTCAGCCATCTCTCCCAATTCAAAATTTTTCATTTTTTATGTGATGTGACACGTGAAGTAAAAAAGATTAAAAGAACCCTCGTTTTCTTTCTTTATTTTTATTATAATTATAAGTATAAGGATAAAATAACACTAATAATATATTCTAAATAAATATTCTATTAAAATAGATAAGATATCTACGAATTTGATCAATAATTCAATTCAGATAATGTAATGATTCGAAACGGATATCTTATCTCCAATAGAATAGATACAGAAAGAATACCTTACTTCTTTGATTACTTCTTTTATTTTGTAAGAAAGGTTCATTCCCCCGGCCTGGTTAAGTACTGGCCGGGCCATTACATTACTTCTGATGAATCATTTCATAGATCAAACGATTTAAGTATTTTTGATTTGATTTGATATCAAATCAAATCAAAAATACTTGCTTGTTATTGAAGCAACAAGAAAGCCAATTTCCATCCCTATTCCTATGATAGAAGTGTCATTTATTAGTATTATTAACACCATGGAAATAATATACTATAGAATATGATATACTATATCATGTGATATACTATGGAATATGAAAGAATATGAATATTTTTCACCATTCTTATTAAGTATTTTAAGTTAATATTTTTTTGTTATTAGTATTTTTTTCTCAATCTACTTAATTACTTAACTGGATAAAGAACGCATACATATATTAAATATTAAACAATATTAAAAATGAAACACACATAGAATATATTCTAACATATATAACATAACTCATTTATTTGTTCAAGGGACAAGCTTTATTTGAACATTTGAGATCCAATCGATCCGAATTCAAATTCATAAAATACGGCAGTTGAGGGGAAAGTTGAAAACAAAAAAAGAAATGCGGAATTCATCATTTCTATGGTCCAGCTTCAATAACTCCTTCGATTTAGGACTGTCAATAATTACTTACAGCAAGTGAAAAGTTATACTTTTCACTTTATTATTATTTATTATTATATATTATAATAATATATTATATTTTTTATTCTAAATTTTTTATTTATTTATTTTTTATTTAAATAAAATATTTAAATAAAAAATAAACTTTCTGTTCTTCGCCTATTTTTTCAAATACCCCCGCCCCGGCGGGACGTAGTGTCAACGCTAGAATTTTCATGAGTCTGACGCTATCTTAATTGCATCTCATTCCTTTGTTCGACAAAAGGTATATCCATATATAATAATGGATATGTAGCGGGTATAGTTTAGTGGTAAAAGTGTGATTCGTTCGATTAATAACTTAAATAGTTAAGGGATCTTTCGGTTTTTTAATATTCCGATCAAAAAACTTTATTTCTTAAAAAGGTTTAATCCCTTTTCCTTCAATAGCATATTTGAAGAAGAATATACATTCTCGCGATTTGTATCCAAAGGTCAATTCGAAATTGAATAAAAAA